AAGAAAGCGAAGAAAGAATAAAATAATTGGAATCAATAGTTGTAATGAATTGTTGTGGATTGGATCTCAATCCAAATCTTGATCTAGCTACAAGGATGATACTTTATTTGAAAATATCGAACAAAAAAGAGTATTCCCTAAAAATTGAATTCACAAATAAGAATTCAAAAAGAGTTTCATTTGTGAATGAAGTTACACGCTCCAGTTCGTATTATTAGTTTATGCTCAACGACTCGTTTGATAAGAATCGCGAGATGGCTAGATGTTAGAAATGATTAAGCAGTTTCATTTTATATGCCCGTCACTTTCTCCCCGTTCGTGCTATCTATAATGATAGATGAATCAAAAACTTTCAATTGAACTTATTCTTTCAATGGGTCTTTTTGGACATCTTCCCATTTTGAAAAAATGGAAACTTAGGTAAATGCTTTAGAAACATATGTATAAAAATAACATATTTCATTTAGCCCCTTCATGCTTACTATAACTAGTTATTTCGGTTTTCTACTAGTGGCTTTAACTATAACTTCAGCTCTCTTTATTGGTCTGAGCAAGATACGACTTATTTAAAATTTCTATTTGAAAGAAACAATTCAGAAAGTAAATCCTTCTTTGAAATTCCGTCTATTCTAGAGTTAGTTACCACGTTAATTGTCAATTTTTGGTCATTGAGATTCGCATCAATTCGGATTAATATTTAGGTATAGATATTACCTCTTTTTTTCTCCTTTTCAAAAAATGGAAATGATTGAAGTTTTTCTATTTGGAATCGTGTTAGGTCTAATTCCTATTACTTTGGCTGGGTTATTCGTAACTGCATATTTACAATACAGGCGTGGTGATCAGTTGGACCTTTGATTAATTAACATTTCTTTTTTTGATTGGCCTCTTCCTTTATTTAATCCACAGGAGGTCAAATTGGAATTGTTGTGCAAGTGACTGCTGAATCTATTTCAGTCTAATTCGACTCATGAAGAAAAAATCACGCTCTGTAGGATTTGAACCTACGACATCGGGTTTTGGAGACCCACGTTCTACCGAACTGAACTAAGAGCGCTTTCTTATAAGAATAGAAAAGAATGTAAACATAAAAATAAAGGATTCTTTTTTTAACACTTTTATATGCATATATTCTATAGTTTCAAAAAAATGAATGATTCCGTGCAATTTGAATCGATCTCAATTGATTCCTCGTTACTGCTCAAAGAAGCAGTAATAGGTAGGGATGACAGGATTTGAACCCGTGACATTTTGTACCCAAAACAAACGCGCTACCAAGCTGCGCCACATCCCTTCAATTGTCCTACAGTGTCATTGTAGAGAATTCCTGTCTTGTTTTCCACACCCCTATTTCCTGCATTGAGAAACACAAATTTTCTACCCATTTCGTCTTTTTGGTCTCATTTAACATATAATAAGAAGGGGAAAGTCTTATAGAGCGTTTTACATTTCAAGTGGAATTGAGGATTCCGTGTACAACTATAAGTGGCCCTTAACTACATATGCATCTGATCATATATGCATTATCTTTTTCTGTATTACAATAAATAAAAAAGGGAGGTTTTTCAATGCGAGATCTAAAAACATATCTCTCCGTGGCCCCAGTACTAAGTACGCTATGGTTCGGGGCTTTAGCAGGTCTATTGATAGAGATTAATCGTTTTTTCCCGGATGCGTTGACATTTCCCTTTTTTTCATTTTAGTTATTGACATCGGAAAGAATGAAGAAGAATAGAGATACAATTTCAAATCTGTAACTAACCCCCCCACTCCTTTTCTCTTTTTTCCCTTTTTTTCTAATTTTTAGACTAAGGGACGAAAGAGAAAGAAGAAAAGTGGATTCAACGTCTGCGAAACTCAGGTTCCAATTCGAATTAAATCAATATTAATAATAAATAATAGAGTCACGGGAGGTAGAGTAGGAAAATCGGGGTCTAGGGCAAGAATACAAGATCTTTAACTGATGTCCTTCGGGTTTAAATAGAGTTTCTAAATCATTGTCTTACTTATTATTCTTTACTATGGCTTTGCTTTGATTTATTATTACTTTATTGATTTTGATCTTTTAGAGTTGGATTTCACGTTAGTAACTTCTATTTTTTCCTTCCTTTCTTTTTCTTCATTTCGAATCAAAATAGAAGAGTTGAGCAAATCAAAAATCAAAAGGAGGTTCATGGCTAAGAGGAAAGATGCGCGGGTAACGGTGATTTTGGAATGTACCGGTTGTATCCAAAACGGTGTTAAGAAGGTATCAACGGGCATTTCCAGATATATTACTCAAAAAAACCGGCACAATATGCCGAATCGACTAGAATTAAGAAAATTCTGTCCCTATTGTTACAAACATATGATTCATGTGGAAATCAAGAAATAAATCGAACCGAGTATGTCTTATCCTTGAAAGGGGAAAAATGCCATTATATAGAACATATTGAAATATAAATAGAAGATATTTCATTTAAATAAAAAATTGGAGTAAAAAAAAAAATGACAATTAAGAAATAAACTAAACAACAAAACCATGGATAAATCCAAGCGATCTTTTCTGAAATCCAAGCGATCTTTTCGTAGGCGTTTGCCCCCGATTCAATCGGGGGATCGAATTGATTATAGAAACATGAGTTTAATTAGTCGATTTATTAGTGAACAAGGAAAAATATTATCTAGACGAGTGAATAGATTGACCTTGAAACAACAACGATTAATCACTATTGCTATAAAACAAGCTCGTATTTTATCTTTGTTACCTTTTCTCAATAATGAGAAACAATTTGAAAGAATCGAGTCGACCACCAGAACGACTGGTCTTAGAACCAGAAATAAATAGGCTTATTCTTTTTCTTTCCGAACTCAAACGCGGATTGGTGTTTTGTTTGAGAAATTGGAGAATCCAGATTTTATTATGCTGTCGTAAGAAAAAAAAAACGAACCAGAAAAAAAGATTTTTTTTATTGAACGTGTTCATTCATTTTGACTACTTTAGCATATTTTCTTATAGTCATTTTGACCCCACCTTCCCGGAGTTCATTCTCCGGGGAACTCCATTTAAATTATTCCGGTGTATTCTTTCCAATCTACTTTTTTTCTTATTTCGTTGGAAATCATATAAAGACAATTCCTATTTGATATAGCCATTTGGGCCAATATTTTACGATTAAGAAGCAACTGCTTCTTGTATAGATCATGTATTAATTTACTATAACTATAGAATACTCTCCCTTCTCGAATTACTGCGTTTATCCGAGTGATCCACAAACGACGAAAATTTCTCTTTTGCTTATCCCTATCCCGATGAGCCGAAACCAAAGCTCTTATTTTCTGTTGAGTAATAGTTCGAGTAAGTCTTGAATGAGACCCCCGAAAACTTGATGCAAATAAACGAATTTTTGTTCTACGCCTCCGGGCTATATATCCGCGTTTAATTCTGGTCATTGAATAAATAAAATTTTGACAAATAACTAATTGATTTCGTTTCTTTCAGTTATTCTTTTACCCGTCCTGGTCTATTAATAACCAAACGGATTTTTCCAATGTATAAAATACAAATTCCAATGGCTTTGGCTACTATAACCTCCCCAACCACGATTTTTTTATTTTTTTTGGTATTTTAAAAGAAATAGAAATTAAATAGATAAAGAAATAGTGGGTTTCCTCGTTTCTATGGTTACTTCTTAAACGGTGAGGTCTTCTCTATACACCGGAGCCTTTACTTCATTTATTTAATATTTCATCAATGTTATTGGTAACTTGTATAGTTCACATCACACTCTTTGGCTCTACTCATGAATTATCCAGTAACAGGTCTTTCACAATAAGACCCGCCTATACAGTAACGGTATTGAATTATGAAATTTCGCTGGGTAGCTGACCCTCGTAGTCCGTTCTTGACCGAGCGAGAACTTCATTTTTATGTTTTTTTTTGAATTTCAATAAGATTTCCTCCGCTTAATGGATAACGATTTGCTACCAATGGAGAATTGTTTCTCATCTTAAATTCAGGTGATTGGATTTGCACCAGTGGAAACCATAAATTTTATACACAATAGAGGGATCGAGTGGCTTATTTTTAGATAGTAAGTAGATAGTAAATGGAGTTCCTTCTTCCATTCGATCCTATTCACTGGACTAATCATTCATACTGGAAGCGGTTTCTTGCTTTTTTGTATCAGCTCATGATCTAAACGAGTCGCACATACACCCTAGTACATGTTCCTCGACGCTGAGGGCATCCCCCAAGAGCGGGGGATTTCGTGACATTTCGAATGGGCTGTCTTGTATTTCTAATAAGTTGTTTAATGGTTGGCATGTTGAATATATACATAATGGGCTGGTTTAGATTGATCCTAACCGGATGATTATGAATTTTTTTATTTATATTTAATAGTTAAACTCGGAGATAAAATATCCCATCACGGATTTTCACAAAATACATTTTTTTTCATTCAACTGCTACAAGATCAACAATTCCATAAGCTTGGGCTTCTGTTGCTGACATAAAAACGTCTCTTTCCATGTCTTCAGATACAACCCATAAAGGTTTGCCCGTCCTTTGTACATAAACCCTTGTGAGGGTTTCGCGTAGTTTAAGCAGTTCTTCCGCTTCCAGGATAAATTCTCCCGTCTGCGCCTCATAAAAAGAACTCGCGGGTTGATGGATCATTACCCTGATGATAGAAGGTTTCTCTATCTGATGTGATGAAAGGAACAGAAAAGGAAGATCAAGAATAATAGGAAAAAAAGATAGAATTGAACAACCGTACGGGCATCATCTTTTGTGCATTGCATACGGCTATACAATCAAATTGACCCTTACTTTCCAGATAAAAATAGAATCTATCAGCCCCAGGAGGGTAAATGGTCAAATTGCCACCCTTCCTTTTGGAGGAGTTCAAAAATACTATGATGGCTCCGTTGCTTTTCTATTTGAAAATGGATTTTTTTTCTTTGATTCAGCAATCCCAAAGTTTCTTTTTGATCCAACCAAAAAGGGAAAAATTTGGTTTTTTTTTTTGCACTCTTTTTTTTATAACTTAAAAATGGTTAAGAGACTTTCGGTGTGAAAACAACCAAGTTTGTAACGCTGAATTGGACTTCCGATAGATAAGAGAAAATCGGAAATATCTTTTATCTCATACTACTCTCTCGATACATAATCGAATCTTTTGAAAAAAACAATGCAAAAATTTTTCATATCGAATTCGAAGTGCCATGCTATTATTACTTAATATTCATATGGCGAAGGCATAGTTTTACTTTTTCGCTCAAATAAAAAACCCCATTGGCGCCAAGCGTGAGGGAATGCTAGACGTTTGGTAATTTCTCCTCCAACCAGGATAAAAGATCCCATTGACGCGGCTAATCCCATGCATATTGTATGGACCTCTGGTCGCACAAATTGCATAGTATCATAAACAGCGACTCCGGGTATTACCCATCCGCCAGGAGAGTTTATAAACAAATACAGATCTTGGGTATCATCCTCGATACTGAGATATACCATAAGACCGATAAGTTGATTCGAGATCTCGCTATCAACTTCTTGGCCTAAAAAAAGTAATCTTTCTCGATAAAGTCGGTTGAGTAGGGCAAAATTGTATCCCTTAGGAACCGTACATGCATCTTTTGGTGCATACGGTTCAAAAAAAAATAGCGAAAAAAAAAGAATCAATGTATAGATTAAGGGCTTTTTCTTCGATTTTTCAATAAAGACGAATTTTTTTTCTTCTTTATTATATAATAGAAAAACTTATCGAATTCACTTTTCATTGATGTATTGTTTCATCGAGATTCAATCCAAATCACGATGGTATTTTCTTGTTCCTGAATGGGTCTCTTTCATCTTTTTAGGTTTATGCTCTACTCCGGGTAAAGATTAACCCCGTTTTGATTTGCACATATAGGACAAATCTTCTCACCACCATTTCTTTTTGGTATGACTTTCCAAATAACAAACAGGAATCGTTTAGGATACACGTAGTAATCCTAGATATATTACCAATTGGGTTTTTTCTAAACGGAGCCTGGATACTTCATTTTTTTAGTCCAATCAAAGTAAACCATAAATTATTCAAATTGATAATAGTACTATGAATTCCTCCAAACAATGCATCTAATTGCACTTCACGCTCCAATTTATGGATGATTCCATTTCTACTTCTTGGGCGAAACAGAGGATATCTCGATCGGGGGAGAGAACGGGGAAATCCCATATGACCCAATATATCTCACAAGTCGCACTATACGTCAACCCAAGATGCATCTTCCTCTCCAGGACTTCGGAAAGGTACTTTTGGAACACCAATAGGCATAAATTGAAAGAAAAAAGAACTAAATCCTATATTTCACTTTGATGTGGAAACGTAATAATGTGGTTTTATTGTCTTTAGAATACTGTCTTTATCATATTTATTTTATCCATAGATTAGCAAAATTCAGAAAGAAAGAAAAAAAAATAAAGGAAATTTTTTACGAACAGGCCTTTCGAATGATAAACGCATTTACTCATAGAAAGTGGTATCAATCCACCATTGCGTATTGGTACTTATCGAGTATAGAATAAATCTGCTTCTCTTTGTTCTTACGAACAGAATTGTTCCATTATTTGGAACACAATAGAATATAGAATAAATAACCCTTGTTAGGAAATAATCCACTGAACAGGGGAAGTCCGCAGCATAGTCATAGTATATTCCAATGCAATAAAGTTACGTAGTGTTTATTTTTCTTTGATAAAGGGGTATTTTCCATGGGTTTGCCTTGGTATCGTGTTCATACCGTTGTATTGAATGATCCCGGCCGATTGCTTTCCGTTCATATAATGCATACAGCTCTGGTTGCTGGTTGGGCGGGTTCGATGGCTCTCTATGAATTAGCAGTTTTTGATCCTTCTGACCCCGTTCTTGATCCAATGTGGAGACAAGGTATGTTCGTTATACCCTTCATGACTCGTTTAGGAATAACCAATTCGTGGGGGGGTTGGAGTATCACAGGAGGGACTGTAACGAATACAGGGGTTTGGAGTTACGAAGGTGTAGCTGGGGCACATATTTTATTTTCTGGCTTATGCTTTTTGGCAGCTATCTGGCATTGGGTCTATTGGGATCTAGAAATATTTTCTGATGAACGTACAGGAAAACCTTCTTTAGATTTGCCCAAGATCTTTGGAATTCATTTATTTCTCTCCGGGGTGGCTTGCTTTGGTTTTGGTGCATTTCATGTAACAGGCCTGTATGGTCCTGGAATATGGGTGTCTGATCCTTACGGACTAACGGGAAAAGTACAACCTGTAAATCCGGCGTGGGGCGTGGAGGGTTTTGATCCTTTTGTTCCGGGAGGAATAGCTTCTCATCATATTGCAGCCGGTACATTGGGCATATTAGCGGGTCTATTCCATCTTAGCGTTCGACCGCCACAACGTCTATACAAAGGATTACGTATGGGAAATATTGAAACCGTACTCTCCAGTAGTATCGCGGCTGTCTTTTTTGCAGCTTTTGTAGTTGCTGGAACTATGTGGTATGGTTCAGCAACTACCCCCATCGAATTATTTGGTCCCACTCGTTATCAATGGGATCAGGGTTACTTCCAGCAAGAGATATATCGAAGAGTTAGGGCCGGGCTAGCAGAAAATCAAAGTTTATCAGAAGCCTGGTCTAAAATTCCTGAAAAATTGGCTTTTTATGATTATATCGGCAATAATCCGGCAAAAGGAGGATTATTCAGGGCAGGCTCAATGGATAGCGGAGATGGAATAGCGGTTGGGTGGTTAGGACACCCTATCTTTAGAGATAAAGAAGGACGTGAGCTTTTTGTACGGCGTATGCCCACTTTTTTTGAAACATTTCCGGTCGTTTTGGTAGACGGCGACGGAATTGTTAGAGCGGATGTTCCTTTTAGAAGGGCAGAATCTAAGTATAGTGTTGAACAAGTAGGTGTAACCGTTGAGTTCTATGGCGGCGAACTCAATGGAGTCAGTTATAGTGATCCTGCTACTGTGAAAAAATATGCTAGACGCGCCCAATTGGGTGAAATTTTTGAATTAGATCGTGCGACTTTGAAATCCGATGGTGTTTTTCGTAGCAGTCCAAGGGGTTGGTTTACTTTTGGGCATGCTTCGTTTGCTTTACTCTTCTTTTTCGGACACATTTGGCATGGTGCTAGAACCTTGTTCAGAGATGTTTTTGCTGGTATTGACCCAGATTTGGATGCTCAAGTAGAGTTTGGAGCATTCCAAAAACTTGGGGATCCAACTACAAGAAGACAGGCAGTCTGATCCAAGACCCCTTTGGTATCTTTCATCTCCATTTTCTTTTTTGAGGGAATTTTACATCGAGTACCGGAGTGAATTTGAATCACCGCCTTTTTTGATTCTTGCTTTTTTTGAGATGATTCCCAAAAATAAAATGAAAAAAAAAAAAGAAAAAACAAACAGGTAGGAAAGCTATAATTGTAAACCACGATCAAATTTATGGAAGCATTGGTTTATACATTCCTTTTAGTCTCGACTCTAGGGATAATTTTTTTCGCTATTTTTTTTCGAGAACCACCTAAAGTTCCAACTAAAAAGTAAAAAGATAAAATAATTTTTCATTATCTCAATTGAAGTAATGAGCCTCCCAATATTGGAAGGCTCATTACTTCAACTAGTCCCCGTGTTCCTCGAATGGATCTCTTAGTTGTTGAGAAGGTTGCCCAAAAGCGGTATATAAGGCGTACCCGGTAAAACTTACAAGTAAACCAGATATAAAGATGGCGACTAGGGTTGCTGTTTCCATTATGATTATATAATTTCAAGACCCCAACGGATCTATCATAAGATCGTTTATTTACAACGCAATGGTATACAAAGTCAACAGATCTCAATGAATACAATAATTTATGGCTACACAAACTGTTGAGAACAGTTCTAAATCGGGTCCAAGACGAACTGTCGTAGGGGATTTATTAAAACCATTGAATTCGGAATATGGTAAAGTAGCTCCCGGTTGGGGAACGACTCCTTTGATGGGTGTCGCAATGGCCCTATTTGCGGTATTTCTATCTATTATTTTGGAAATTTATAATTCTTCCGTTTTATTGGATGGAATTTCAATGAATTAAATCTATAAGAATCACAAAGTCCTGGCTTTTGAATAAAAAATCAATCAGTTAGAACTCCAATTTCTGACCTATTGTATTTTGGTAGTTCGATCGTGGAATTTATTTCTTTCTGTATTTCCGGAATATGAGTGTGCGACTTGTTATAATGGATTCTATTGATAGTACAGAGAATAGGTCTGTCGCCTTGATGGAGATGGTTCTACTTCGTCGGATATTTATTCGAGTATCTGGAACACGAACTATATGAACTAGATTACGAAATATTTGAACTATGATTCATACTTAATATTCGACCTCGTGCCCGGACTGCAAAAAAAATTGCAAACTGTTGAAAAAAAAAAAAGAAAAATCTTTCTTTTTTTTTTTTTAGTCGGTTTATCTAATTTATGGAATATGTGATGAACCAACGGTTCTTACTCAGGGAATCCTTGGGTTAGCTTATGATTTTTTATTGAATCATCGTGGTTCTAGTATGAATCTGAGGTTTTAATCGATTCATAGGGTCTTAACAAGAGAATTCCTATCAAGTCAATAATAAAGAAAGTAAAAAAGCCAGATTAGAGACAAAACCAAATTAAAAAGAAAAAAATAGGTAAAGAGAGGATTCAAGAGGCCCGTAAGGATCAACATAAAGACGATTGAGCCAACTTGATATTTTGGTAGTATCACCACAAAGAAGAGCTTTCGGATTTGTTCTTCTTTCGTACATTTAGAGAAGATTGAATCGGAGATTCAGAAGTTTCAAACTTTCTATTTCATTTACATATCCGACTATTCTTTTTTTTTTATTGGGGTGTTTTTGCTTGAGCTGTACGAGATGAAAGTCTCATATACGGTTCTGGGAGGGGGGTTTTCGCCTATCTCAATAAAGTCTATGATTGGTTCGAAGAACGTCTCGAGA